GAAGGATGCATATAAAAATACATAATACATGTAGAATAAGGAATATGGAGCGGGTAGCGGGAATCGAACCCGCATCGTTAGCTTGGAAGGCTAGGGGTTATAGTCGACGTTGATTGATCATTTGTAACGTCTCTAATTCAAAACCGAACATGAAATTTTGCTTTCATTCGGCTCCTTTATGGAAGGTTTTTGTATTCCCAGAGAAAAAATTAGATCCATAACATCTATGTCTGCTTGAATGCATAAAAAGCGACTCGCTTTCTAGATGATCCCTCTAGAGGGGGATTATACCAAATCTGTTTAGTCTAGTTACTTCGTCCCCTATTTCCACTCGCGGGATCCTGAGGAAAAGAATTTGGTTTCCACCGAGCTGAAACAATAAGCCGATCGTTCTAGTAAACCAAAACCATCGTTTTCTAGCTATCTTGCTTGAATCCTTTCTTTACAAGACAAAAATGAAAGATCTAGTTACGATTGGAAATAGATTTTTATATCTTCATCCATAGATCCTTTATTCATACTCATTGAATTGTAAAATTCAATCCAATAAAAAAATTATGCTTCGCGACTCCATAATACCATTTTTTTAGTCAATTTCGAATTGACCTTTGGATACAAATCGTGAGAATGTATATGATTCCTCAAATATGCTATTGAGAGTAAAAGGATTAAACCTTTTTAAGAAATAAAGTTTTTGATCGGAATATGAAAAAAACCGAAAGACCCCTTAACTATTTAAGTTGTTAATAGAACGAATCACACTTTTACCACTAAACTATACCCGCTACATATTCATTATTGTATATAAATGGATTATTTGTCGAACAAAGGAATGGAACACTATAAAAATAGCATCAAAATCTTGAAATGATAGCGTTTACACTTTGTCCCGTTGGGGACTTGAAAAATGGGATAAGAGCGAAAGCTTATTTAAATAAAAAAGTGAGATTATTGAGATTTTAATTATCTCTATTATAATTTATTATATTAGAATATTATAATTATGCTTTTTCTAGATGACAGTCTCGGATCGAAGGAGTGGACCATCAAAATGATATTTTTTTTTGAACTTCCCTTTCAACTGACAGAGAAAATCTTCTGAATTTGAGTCAATTAGATCTCAAGTATTCAAATAAAGCTTGTCCCTTGAACAAGTAAATGAGTTATATTATAACTATGTTATGTGTGTTTAGTTTCATTTTGGATATTTCATAATATATTTATTATATTATAGTATATGTGTGTGTTTTTTTTTTCAGTAAGCAATTAAATGAAGTAAATTGAGAAACAAAAAGACTGAATAAGAAGGCGAAAAATTCCATATAAATTATAATATAATAATAAGATATTCATAATAATATATTCTATAGTATAATAATAGCATTTCTATCATAGGACATAGGAATGGAAATAGTCCCTGTTATCGTTTGATTTATGAATGATTCATTAGAACAACAGAAGTAATGTAATGGCCCGGCCAGTACTTTACTTAACCAGGCCGGGGAAATGAGACTTTTTTACAAAATCAAAGAACTAACGTATTTTTTATATATTTATTCTATTTAAATTCATAAATATCTTGGATAAGATGTTATCTATTTCGAATCTATTGTTATCAATATGTTATTATATCATAATAATAAAGAAGGAAAACAAGGGTTTTTATCAACCTTTACTTCATGTGTCACACAAAAAAATTGAAATTTTTAATTGGGAGAGATGGCTGAGTGGACTAAAGCGGCGGATTGCTAATCCGTTGCACGAATAATTCGTGCCGAGGGTTCGAATCCCTCTCTCTCCGCCCCCTCTTATCACTTCATACTTTTTTGAAAAAAAAAAGTGTCAACCCCTTTCCCTTTTCATCATAAGTAAATATATTCCATACATAAAAAAAACTATTTTTTTTTATTCCTCACGTCCAGGATTACGTCCCGGATCGTTAGATAAGAATCCAAAGATGAAGAGGGAAACAAAAAATATGACTACTGTGTAAACAAAGAGTTTGAGAGTAAGCATTACACAATCTCCAAGATCTTTTTTTTTTGAAAAAGGAAATGGATTACCTTTATTTATTTCATACACTATTTTGACATGACACCCCAAAAATGAAAAAGGGGGATTTTTACGAATTTATTTGAAATAAGAAAGATCTAATTCTTTCATTACAAAAATTTTTTTGCCACATCCAATTCATTATTTGGTATTGTGGGGGACCTTATAAAACAAGGTCCTTGTTTCCTCGAAGATCAGGACGAGGAAATATATTAATCAAAATTTCTCACCGCGGTTATTCAATATACAAGAATTTCCATTTTTGTTGAATCGAGGGTTCAAAATGTAAGAATTCTCGGATCTTATTTTAGAATTTTTTCGAATAAATCATGAATTTCGCAGAATATGAAATATTTCATCGAAAACTTACAGCAGCTTGCCAAACAAAAGCTAAGAGAAAAAAGAATAAAGGTATGACAGGCATAACATCTACGATTGGATTGAAAAAGGCATAAGCTTCAGGCAATTTAGCGAAGAAAAAACTATTGGAATAAAAGGTCAAATTAAGACAGATAGAAATTAAACTAAAGATATTAAGCATAACAAAATTTCGTTCTTGTATATTAGAAAATTGGATTTTTATTGAGTTATTTTTATGAAGGAAAACTTCAAAAAAAAAGGACAGGTAAAACTTCCTTTTCTTCGAACTCTCCCCAATACAAAATCCTTCCTTTCGTTCTCAAAGGAGAATACAAGGAATTATAGTTTCATACAATATCTTAATTGAATTCCATGTAATGATCAATCATTTTTTTATTCTATATTTCTATGTGTTGAATTCTAGCAATAATATATTTCTTGTATTGACGAATAACTAATACTCATATTAGTGTTTATTAGTGTCGAATAGAAATAGAAATGGGGCGTGGCCAAGTGGTAAGGCAATGGGTTTTGGTCCCGTTACTCGGAGGTTCGAGTCCTTCCGTCCCAGATCGTTTTCATCAGAAAGAAAAGATTCTTCTCTTGAGTAACTTTCCGCTTAATTTCATGTTGGATGTTTAATGTTGGATACGATGTCATCCAACCCTTTGTTTTTGATTCTAGGAATTATTCGTAGAATTATATATTTTATTTCTTTTCATTTGATTTCTCGAAAATTAATCGAGTGTCAAATATGGGTGTAACTAAAGATACCAATTTTTATTTTAATAAAATAAAAATTGGAGTGAATCATCTACATTCAGGGCATGCTTGTACTATTCATATTGAAATTAGTTAACTTTATGTTTGATATCTGTGAAATGTGAATTCTCACATGATGCATTCAGAATCGAAATGTGAAAGAAGAGTCTTTATATTCCTTTCCCAAAAGAAAGTCCAAATAAGGGGCATACCACATTTTATGTGGAAACTAAAGAGTACGTAGTTTTTGGCACTAATTTTATAGTTCGTCTTAAAACTTCTAAAGCCGAAAAAAAATAGGAAAAACAACCGGATCTTTTTCTAGTTCAAATAAATAATTGTAAATCAATGTAATTATTGGGTATATAGAAATTTATAGATTCCATCCACTTTACTTTACTTTATAGAATTGATGGAAAGAAAGGTTCTTGAACCCGAAGTAAAAAAACTCTGTATTGTATAAAATAAACAGGGTTTATGCCTATATTGTATAATATATTATTGTTATTATTCTATTTCAGTAACAACGGCTTTTCGGTTAAGTCAAAGGAGGGATTCCTGAAATATCTACATGATTACTCATGGGTAACAATTGTGCGTTCTATATGATGATGTTAGATATGAAAAGATTCAATTCTTCTTAATTCATTCTAGATTCTTATTTTTTCTTTCAAATGAAAGAATAAGGACTTTAATCTTACCTTACAGGAGACCTTTTTCATTCCATTAATATTTAAATAAACTTGTTTATTTGCCTTTTTTAGAAATATATTTCATTCATGTGTATGATAAGGAGGGTTAGATTAAACCCTTTTTTGTCTACGTAATAATATTTATACGTAGTACAGAAGGATAGTTAAAGTATAGAAAATTATCTATCGGTTTTTCCAATGACTATTCATGATTCCATATTGAATCAATTCCATACCGATTCAAAATAAAATTAGAAATTAGAGGAATGTTATGGTAAAACTTCGTTTGAAACGATGTGGTAGAAAGCAACGTGCGACTTGAAGGACATGACCCACTGTGGATTTTTTCATCCACCATTTTCGATAGGAATGAAAATGCCCTTGATTCGACATAGTTTGTTCTGTTCCTGCTAAGAACCCAATTTATGTTGGGTTGGTAAATAGAAATAGTACATGATGGAGCTCGAGTAAAAAATATTTTATTTATTCATTTATTGGGGGGAAAATCTATGGTTAGTAACAATTAATAAGTTAGGCCAACTTTGTAAGTATATCGAAAGGTTCAAATTTGAACAAGTTTGAACTAAAAATAAAGTAAAATTTGTGGAAATTGGGAAAACTTTTTTGATATAGAGTGTATTACAAACATTCGTATTTCTTTTCCATACAAAGAAATAAAAAAAAAAACAAAAGGTATGTTGCTGCCATTTTGAAAGGAGTAAGAATCACTGAAGTAATGTCTAAACCCAATGATTTCACAAAGTAAAGAGACAGGATTCCGGAACAAGGAAACACAATTTTCATCAGTTGTCTCGACTTTACTTTTTTATTAGAATGAGGAAAAAAATAGATTCGAAACGATACAAACAAAATAAGGTTAGAGACCACTCAAAAAATTTCTAAAAATTTCACTTCGAACTCTTTACGAATTATCCAACTTGAGTTATGAGTACAAATGGGACTTCCTTTTTTCTGTAAGTGTAAGTAAGAACAAAAAAAATGACTCAAATCATAGTCTAATTAATGCTCTTATGGATCCATTTGCTATTATATACATACAGAAATTAGAACCGTTTTTCTCGAGCCGTATGAGGAGAAAACCTCTTATACGTTTCTAGGGGGGGCATTATTTATATCTATCCCAATGAGCGATCTATCGAATCGTTGCAATTGATGCTCGATCCCGAAGAGAGGGAAGAGATCTTCGAAAAGTGGGTTTTTATGATCCGATACAGAATCAAACTTATTTAAATGTTCCTGCTATTCGATACTTCCTTAAAAAAGGTGCTCAACCCACAGGAACTGTTCATGATATTTTAAGGAAGGCAGACTTATTTCAAGAAACAACTTCGAGTTAATTAAAGAAAAACAAAATTAATGAATAAAAAGGGGAGGTTAACTAGTATCCATTTTTTTGAAATTTTTCAGGTTTTCCTTTTCTTGTTCTATTCATACTTAACCTATCTTAAATATCTTTATTTTTTTTCCTCTTTTTGGGGGGCATCTACCAACAAACAAATAGAAAATCTTGTTTATTGGACCTCTATTGATTTCATTTCATAAATCTGATATTTTTTTCTCTACCTCACCTCGTTCTTATTTTTTATCTAAATTTCTTTTTTGTCTTGTGCCAATCCAACACAAGTCTTTATTTGATTTATTTATGAATTTGTTGACCCAGAATTCTATTCATATTGACAATGTTGTATCGAAGAAATATAATTCGATCGATTGTAGATAAATGGATCCGTTTATCCCGACCTACTCTTGTTTTTTATTCACTTCAGTCAATAGATTTTTCTCGGATTTCTTTTTATACAAGACGTATTTTCTTAACAAAAAAAAAGGAGTGGTCCAGCAATTTTTACATTTATTTATTTCTAATTTTCATTTATAGTCGGAATCTGTTGTTTTTTATTTGTCCATTTTCGTATTTTGGTCTTTCTAATTGAACCGAAAATATTGATTCTTGCTAGTTCAACGTTTTGATGGAGTTGCGCAATGATTTTTTTTGATCATATCTACATATTTATTGGGGTTGCTAACTCAACGGTAGAGTACTCGGCTTTTAAGTGCGACTATGATCTTTTACACATTTTTGGATGAAGCAACGAATTCGTCCAGACTATTGGTAGAGTCTATAAGACTACGACTGATCCTGAAAGGTAATGAATGGAAAAAGCAGCATGTCGTAATAAAAAAAATCGAATTTATTATTATATTCTTTTTTTTAGTATTTAATTGAATTTAATTTAGTAGTAGAACTTGGAGTTTATCCTTACCGAATCATTACCAAATTTTGTTTTGATTTGTGGAAGAGGAAAAAAAAATGAATATCTATTTAGAGTTGGGTCTAGTGAATAAATGGATAGAGCCCTTTGGTTCGAATTTTGATAAAAAAAAAGCAACGAGCTTCTATTCTTAATTTGAATAAATACCCGATCTAATTAGATGTTAAAAATAAATTAGTGCCTGATGCGGGAAAGGGTTCTTCTATGAGTGGATCGTTGATTCTTTCATTTTCTTTTTTTTTGAATCCTAACTATTCCATCCATATTATGGATTTTGGACGAATGTGTAGAAGAAACAGTATACTGATAATTTGTTCCAAAATCAAAAGAGCTATTAGGTTGCAAAAATAAAGGATTTTTGACCCTCTTGTAATTATAAAGAAGAAAACCAATTGGTTGGATAGAAGAAGAGAGTAAAAAGATCTGTTGAGTGGACTTCCCGTTTCCGGGGGTATATATTTTTTTTATACACATACCCTGTTTTGACCATATTGCACTATGTATTATTCGATAACCTAAGAAATGTTCCTACTTGCTTCTACTTCAAGTAGAAATGTAACTAAATGGAAGAATTACAAGGATATTTAGAAAAGGATAAATCGAGGCAACAGCCCCTCTTATATCCGCTTCTCTTTCAGGAGTATATTTATGCTCTTGCTCATGATCGTGGTTTAAATGGCTCGATTTTTTACGAACCTATGGAAGTTTTTGATTATGACAGTAAATCTAGTTTAGCACTTGTGAAACGTTTAATTATTCAAATTTATCAACAAAATTATTTTCTTTCCACGGTTAATGATTCTAACCAAAATCGATTTGTTGATGACCACCATAACAATTTTTTTTATTCCCATTTTGATTCTCAAATGATATCAGAAGGTTTTGGAATTATTGTAGAAATTCCATTCTCGCTGCGATTATTATCTTATTTCGAAAAAAAAGAAATAAAAAAATCTCATAATTTACGATCTATTCATTCCATTTTTCCTTTTTTGGAGGACAAATTATTCCATTTAAATTATGTATCAGATATACTAATACCCCATCCCATCCATATGGAAATCTTAGTTCAAATCCTTCAATACTGGATTCAAGATGTTCCCCTTTTGCATTTTTTGCGATTCTTTATTCAAAAATATCATAATTGGAATAGTTTTTTCATTACTCCAAAGAAATCCATTTATGTTTTTTCAAAAGAAAATAAAAGACTATTTCGGTTCCTATACAATTCTTATGTATCCGAATGTGAATTTTTATTCATTTTTCTTCGTAAACAATCCTCTTATTTACGATTAAGATCTTTTGGACTTTTTTTTGAGCGAAGAAATTTCTATGTAAAAATG